CTCAGCTCCTTGTTGTTTGAGGAAACCCCCCCCTTCAATTGGTCTTTTTTCACAAAAAGCAGACATGAGATAACAAATCAAGTGTTTCCCTAAGATTTCGAATAACTGTCCCGAATTCAAGTTGATTATGTTTTGCTTCTTCTTCGGAGAAAGACGATCAAACAATTTCCAATCATGGTCCTTGCGGATCGGATCATCCATATAGGATAAAAAAAGAAACTCCATATATTTGCTATCTTTCTCTTTGTCCATATATTTGCTATCTTTCTCTTTGAATGAGATCTCAATTCCAGCTACGGTTTCATTAGATATCTTACAACTAGAATCCCTCTTTTTTCCGATCTGGTTCCTCCACCACCGCGAACCCCGGTTAGATTCAGGCATGATACACTTTTTATTTATTGGGAGAACCCAAGTACTCTCTTGCGGATCCATGAAACAACTCTCAGAAATCTTTTTCCCCTTTGGAAGATGCAGGAGCGAAACAATCAACCTATTGATATTGGAAGACCAAAAAGATTCTTCCAATGTCTCATTTCTGGGTCCAATGGAATTCATAGGTATAGGAAGAAGCCCCATCAAATAGAGATTTTTTCTTTCGACCATCCTTCGATTGTTAATACGAGATAGAAGGACCGCTACTACAAGCAGTACTACACCTTTGATCATGAAATATGGATTGCTTGTTGAACCCTGTGAATCGCGTGAAAGTAGGATACTCAAAATTCGGGGGTCAAAGAGTTTCATAAAACGTTCTTGGTGGAAAAAAATTGGAGTGAAAGATCCCACTGAATCGAATTTGATCCATGAATCTAAGAAATAGTGAGAATTCTTGATCTCTCTCAATTCCAAGATCCAGGATTTGAATGGATGTTGTTTCATTGATTCCTCTTTCATTGATTCCTCCTAAAGATTTCATTTCAATTGGAATTTGGTTATTCACGATGTACGATGATCCCTGTTAAGCATCCATGGCTGAATGGTTAAAGCGCCCAACTCATAATTGGCAAATTCGTAGGTTCAATTCCTGCTGGATGCACGCCAATGGGAACGTTCAATAAGTCTATTGGAATTGGCTCTCTCTCAATGGAGTCTCACCATCCATACATAACGAATTGGTATGGTATATTCATACCATAACATATGAACAATAAGAACTAGAATTCTTATCGATACTGGAACTCATAGGGAAGAAAATGGATTTATGGATGGAATCAAATACGCAGTATTTACAGAAAAAAGTATTCGGTTATTGGGGAACAATCAATATACTTCTAATGTCGAATCAGGATCAACTAGGACAGAAATAAAGCATTGGGTCGAACTCTTCTTTGGTGTCAAGGTAATAGCTATGAATAGTCATCGACTCCCCGGAAAGGGTAGAAGAGTGGGACCTACTATGGGACATACAATGCATTACAGACGTATGATCATTACACTTCAACCGGGTTATTCTATTCCACCTCTTATAGAGAAAAGAACTTAAAGTCAAATACTTAATAACAAGGGTAACATGGCCATACATTTATACAAAACTTCTACCCCGAGCACACGCAACGGAGCCGTAGACATGAAATCCAATCCACGAAATAATTTGATTTATGGACAGCATCATTGTGGTAAAGGTCGTAATGCCAGAGGAATCATTACCGCAAGGCATAGAGGGGGAGGTCATAAACGTCTATACCGTAAAATCGATTTTCGACGGAATGAAAAAGACATATCTGGTAGAATCGTAACCATAGAATACGACCCTAATCGAAATGCATACATTTGTCTCATACACTATGGGGATGGTGAGAAGAGATATATTTTACATCCCAGAGGGGCTATAATTGGAGATACCATTGTTTCTGGTACAGAAGTTCCTATATCAATGGGAAATGCCCTACCTTTGAGTGCGGTTTGAACTATTGATTTACGTAATTGGAAGTAACCAATTAGGTTTACGACGAAACCTAGAAATCGATCACTGATCCAATTTGAGTACCTCTACAGGATAGACCTCAACAGAAAACTGTTGAGTAACGGCAGCAAGTGATTGAGTTCAGTAGTTCTTCATAGAAAATTATTGACTCTAGAGATATGGTAATATGGAGAAGACAAAATTGTTTGAAGCACGGACAGAACCGGAAGCGCCCCTTGTTTCAAAGACGGGTTATTCACATTTAATTTGATGGTCAGAGGCGAATTGAAAGCTGTAATTATAAAGATCCCCCGGGGAAAAATAGAGATGTCTCCTACGTTACCCGTAATATGTGGAAGTATCGACGTAATTTCATAGAGTCATTCGGTCTGAACGCTACATGAAAAACATAAGCCAGATGATGGAACGGGGAGACCTAGGATGTAGAAGAGATCATAACATGAGCGATTCGGCAGATTTGGATTCCTATATATCCACTCATATGGTACTTCATCATACGATCATATAAGATCCATCTGTCTAGATATCATCATATACATCTAGAAAGCCGTATGCTTTGGAAGAAGCTTGTACAGTTTGGGAAGGGGTTTTTATTGAGAAAAAAGAAGAATCCACTTCAACCGATATGCCCTTGGGCACGGCCATACATAATATAGAAATCACACTTGGAAAGGGTGGGCAATTAGCTAGAGCAGCAGGTGCTGTAGCGAAACTGATTGCAAAAGAAGGTAAATCGGCCACATTAAGATTACCATCTGGGGAGGTCCGTTTGATATCCAAAAACTGCTTAGCAACAGTCGGACAAGTAGGTAATGTTGGGGTGAACCAAAAAAGTTTGGGTAGAGCCGGATCTAAGCGTTGGCTAGGTAAGCGTCCCGTAGTAAGAGGAGTTGTTATGAACCCTGTAGACCATCCCCATGGGGGCGGTGAAGGGAGAGCCCCGATTGGTAGAAAAAAACCTATGACCCCTTGGGGCTATCCTACACTTGGAAGAAGAAGTCGGAAAAGGAAAAAATATAGTGATAGTTTTATTCTTCGTCGCCGTAAATAGGAATATTGAATGAAAATCGAATTTTGAGAATTTGAAATAATCTTGTTATTCTTTAAAATCTTTGAAATAAAGGAGTTATAAGTTGTGGCACGTTCACTAAAAAAGAATCCTTTTGTGGCTAATCATTTATTGAGAAAAATTGAAAAACTCAATATGAGAGAAGAAAAAGAAATAATAGTAACTTGGTCTAGAGCATCTACCATTATACCTACAATGATTGGCCATACAATTGCTATTCATAATGGAAAAGAGCATTTACCCATTTATATAACAGATCGTATGGTAGGCCATAAATTGGGAGAATTTGCACCTACTCGAACTTTTGGTAGACATGCAAGAAACGATAATAGATCTCGTCGTTAATCTTTGTTAATTTTTGCATTTCTTTTGATTTGCAAATTTCTATATTTATTTAATATTGATTATGAATTTCCATTATGCAATTTTTCTTTATTTTTTCAATACTTATTTTTTAAATTCAATATTTTAATTCCATTATAAAATAATCAAAAATGATAAAATGATATGTATATAAATATATATTATAAATATATATGTTAAAGATATTTTACATATAAAAATATAAAAAAATAAAGAAATCGAAAACGAAAATATTTCAATAATAAATATTTCAAGAAAACATTTAGAAATTAGAAATTTATATCTACATATATATATATAGGTTAAATCAATTAAAATGAAGAAATTAAGTTAAATATATCCAACGGTATCCAATAGCATATATATATAATAGTATATAGATATTAAGTAGAAAAATTGTAGAATAAAATAAATCAAATAATTGCTCATCATCTATTGGTGTGGGGTAACTAACCTTATGATAAAGAAGAACTCAAATACATCAGGCATAGAAGTCAAAGTTTTAGCTCAACATATATATATGTCTGTTTTCAAAGCCCAAAGAGTAATTGATCAAATTCGCGGGCGTTCCTATGAAGAAACACTTATGATACTGGAACTCATGCCTTATCGAGCATCTTATCCTATTTTAAAATTGGTTTATTCTGCAGCAGCAAATGCTAGTCATAATATGGGTTTAAACGAAGCTGATTTATTTATTAGTAAAGCCGAAGTCAATAGAGGTGTTATTGTTAAAAAGTTAAGACCTCGGGCTAGAGGGCGTGGTTATGCAATAAGAAAACGCACCTGTCATATAACAATTGTATTGAAAGAAAAATCTAAATAATTTTTATATAAACCACAGATTTAGATTAAGACTTAAAAATAACATATGGATGGAAAGAGAACATAACATAAAAATATGGGACAAAAAATAAATCCACTCGGTTTCAGACTTGGTACAACTCAAAGTCATCATTCCTTTTGGTTCGCACAACCAAAAAGTTATTCCGCGGGTCTTCAAGAAGATGAAAAAATACGAGATTGTATCAAGAATTATGTACAAAAAAATATGAGAATATCCTCCGGTTTCGAAGGAATTGCACGTATAGAAATTAAAAAAAGAATAGATTTAATCCAGGTCATAATCCATATGGGTTTTCCAAATTTATTAATGGAGGGCAGAACGCGAGGAATTGAAGAATTACAGACGAATGTACAAAAAAAGTTAAATTCCGTGAACCGTAGACTGAACATTGCTATCACAAGAGTTGAAAAACCTTATGGACAACCCAATATTCTTGCAGAATATATAGCTTTACAATTAAAAAATAGAGTTTCTTTTCGAAAAGCAATGAAAAAAGCTATTGAATTAACTGAACAAACAGATACAAAAGGAATTCAAGTACAAATTGCAGGACGTATCGATGGAAAGGAAATTGCCCGTGTCGAATGGATTAGAGAAGGTAGAGTTCCCCTACAAACTATTCGTGCTAAAATTGATTATTGTTCCTATACGGTTCGAACTATCTATGGGGTATTAGGCATAAAAATTTGGATATTTGTAGACGAGGAATAATAATCAATCAAGATCGAGGTACAAGGTAATAAATAAATAAATAATATAATAAATAGACCTTTTTTGTCTTGCTATTATATTACAATTACACCCAGTACCAGTAATAGAACTCAAAATGAAAAAATTTGCATTCTTTCCGTTCAATCAAAAAAAACTCATTTTATTTCTATAGGGTTAAATAAAAATTCGATTGACCATTTCATTTGGTATAATTGCTATGCTTAGTGTGTGACTCGTTGGTTTTTTCTTTCGAGTTGGGATTAAAAAAACTGACTAACTCCTACACTATGGAACTATGGGCTAGTAACTATAGAAAAAGAAAGAAACTAAAAACCAGCTTATTGCTTCGTATTGTCAAGATCCCACAAAACAGTCACTATATGATCCGTGGATCATATAGTTGTAGCAACTGAAATCTTATTCGCTAAAAAATCGGATTATGAGAAATTCGATTAAATTAAGAATTCTAACAAAGGGATGTAGATAAAAGGGAGGGTGATAGAAAGAGAGAAGAAAAATATCAATGATATAATATGATTTCAATATGTATGGCCTCTGAATTATCTAATAAGAATAAAAAGCAATGTGATAAAGCATCAATACTCATAAGAAAAAAAGTAAAGAGCCCAAGTTAATAGAAACTAAGGAAATTGACTCAAAAAAGAATAATTTAATTAGTAGCTCCATTGCAAAGTTCAGGCCTAACCATTAGCGTAGAAGCTATAGGAACGACGGAACCCGTGACTGCATAAGATTCTATTGAAAACGAATCCTAATAATTCATCGGGAAGGATGGCGGAACGAACCTGGAACCCATTTATTCTGAGCGGTCATAGCACGATTTGATCCCTACGAATGAAGGAGAAAAGAGTCAATATTCGCCCGCGAAACTCTTTTTTTTTTTTTATTTACTTTTACTGGATTAACAAATTTTTGTGATTCAATAAATGTAAAAAAGGTAAAAAAAAAAAAAAAAAATGAAAATGAAAAAAGAATTCATTACAATAACAATCTCAATTTAGAAATAGGCGTCTAATTCTAGTTTGACTATTTATTATATATATATAATACAAATACAGCTTCTTATTAATCAAAAAATCCCATGATTTAATTTCATATTTTAATAAAGTAATACATATGTAATATGAATATTATTGCATTATTTTATTCGCGAGGAGCTGGATGAGAAGAAATTCTCATGTCCAGTTCTGAAGTAGAGATGGAATTAAAAAAGAACCATCAACTATAACCCCAAAAGAACCAGATTCCGTAAACAACATAGAGGAAGAATGAAAGGAATATCTTATCGAGGCAGTCACGTTTGCTTCGGAAGATATGCTCTTCAGGCACTTGAACCCGCTTGGATCACAGCTAGACAAATAGAAGCCGGTCGAAGAGCAATGACGCGATATGCACGCCGTGGTGGAAAAATATGGATACGTATATTCCCTGACAAACCTGTTACACTAAGACCCGCGGAAACACGTATGGGTTCGGGGAAAGGTTCCCCCGAATATTGGGTATCCGTTGTTAAGCCAGGTCGAATACTTTATGAAATGAGTGGGGTATCAGAAACTATAGCAAGAGCGGCTATTGAGATAGCTGCGTCCAAAATGCCTATACGAACTCAATTTGTTATTGCTAAATAAGGATGTAGAACCAAAGCAAATAAATGTTAGGTATGAAAAATACAATAAAGAGGTTTTTTGGATTTCTGGACACATAATATTTCTTTTTTCCTTCACTCTTTGCATTGAAAGAACAGATAAAATATGATTCAACCTCAGACCCTTTTGAATGTAGCGGATAACAGCGGGGCTCGAGAATTAATGTGTATTCGAATCTTAGGGGCTAGTAATCGTCAATATGCTCGTATTGGTGACGTTATCGTTGCAGTAATCAAGGAAGCAGTGCCCAATATGCCTCTAGAAAAATCAGAAGTAATTAGAGCTGTAATTGTACGTACACGTAAAGAACTCAAACGTGACAACGGTATGATAATACGATATGATGACAATGCAGCGGTTGTCATTGATCAAGAAGGAAATCCAAAAGGAACTCGGATTTTTGGTGCAATTGCTCGAGAATTGAGACAGTTAAATTTTACTAAAATAGTCTCATTAGCTCCTGAGGTATTATAAATACTAATAGATGAAATTCTGATATAGTAAGGTATTTGAAATAGATCAATCAATTAACGGATTGTGTCTCAAGTATATATTTAATAATTCATAAAAAAGCATGTTGATTATATCAAAACAAAATTGGAGGACAAAAATAATTATAGTATGGGTAGAGACACTATTGGCGATATAATAACTTCGATAAGAAATGCTGACATGAACAAAAAAGAAACAGTTCGAATAATATCTACTAATATGACTGAAAACATTGTTAAAATACTTCTACAGGAAGGTTTTATTGAAAACGTTAGAAAACATCGGGAAAATAACAATTATTTCTTGGTTTTAACCCTGCGACATAAAAGAAAGACTAGGAAAGGTATACATAAAACTATTTTAAAACGTATCAGTCGACCCGGTCTACGACTCTATTCTAACTATCAACGAATTCCTAAGATTTTAGGTGGAATGGGGATTGCAATTCTTTCCACTTCTCAAGGTATAATGACAGATCGAGAAGCCCGACTAAAAAAAATTGGGGGAGAACTTTTGTGTTATATATGGTGATCCTTCTCTTTTGGCATCCTAATTGGATCTGTAACTTACTATCTGCAAAAAAGAGAGGAGGGGTCGGTTATATGACTACACCTCCATTAGTTGATACTTCAAGGGAGGTCACCCGGAATGAAAGAACAAAAATTGATTCATGAAGGTTTAATTACTGAATCACTTCCCAACGGTATGTTCCGGGTCCGTTTAGATAATGAAGATTTAATTCTAGGTTATGTTTCGGGGAGGATTCGACGCAGTTTTATACGTATACTACCGGGGGATAGGGTCAAAATTGAAGTAAGTCGTTATGATTCAACCAGAGGACGTATAATTTATAGACTTCGCAACAAAGATTTGAATGATTAGGTATTTTTTTTTGCATTCTCCTCGTGGGACTATAATTCGGGATTACAAAATGAAAGAGATTTTTTTCTTTCAAACAAAGAGTGGATTAAAAAATTAAAAAGTAAGGAATTCTAAATATGAAAATAAGAGCTTCTGTTCGTAAAATTTGTGAAAAATGCCGACTGATTCGTAGGCGCGGACGAATTATAGTGATTTGTTCCAACCCGAAACATAAACAAAGACAAGGATAAGGACAATCTTTCTTAAAAGAAACTAACTTTAGGAAGGACTCATGTAAGTAAAAAAAAAAAAAAAAGATCAAAAATTTTTAACATGAAATGGATATCTCCGTATATTTCTGACTCATATTTATGAGATGATAAAAGATGGCAAAACCTATACCAAGAATTGGTTCGCGCGGGAATGGACGTACTGGTTCACGTAAAACTGGACGTAGAATACCAAAAGGAGTTATTCATGTTCAAGCGAGTTTCAACAATACCATTGTAACTGTTACAGATGTACGAGGTCGGGTGGTTTCTTGGTCCTCTGCTGGTACTTCTGGATTCAAGGGTGCAAGAAGAGGGACACCTTTTGCTGCTCAAGACGCAGCACAAAATGCCATTCGGACGGTGGTGGATCAGGGTATGCAACGAGCAGAAGTCATAATAAAGGGTCCTGGTCCCGGAAGAGATGCAGCACTACGAGCCATTCGTAGAAGTGGTCTAGTTTTAAGTTATGTACGCGATGCAACCCCTATGCCACATAATGGATGCAGACCCCCTAAAAAAAGGCGTGTATAAAAATAAGAATTAAATGGATTTCAAGAGAAATAAATGATTTACCAATCATATCATAATATATTAGTATGGTTCGAGAGGAAGTAGCAGAATCCACTCGAACACTACAGTGGAAGTGTGTTGAATCAAGAGTAGACAGTAAGCGTCTTTATTATGGACGTTTCATTCTGTCCCCGCTTATGAAAGGTCAAGCCGATACCATAGGTATTGCGATGCGAAGGGTTTTACTTGGAGAAATAGAAGGAACATGTATCACACGCGCAAAATTTGAGGGGGTACCACATGAGTACTCGACAGTAGCAGGTATTGAAGAATCCGTACATGAAATCTTAATGAATTTGAAAGAAATTGTATTGAGAAGTAATCTGTATGGAGTTCGAAACGCATTCATTTGCGTAAAAGGCCCAAAATGTGTGACTGCTCAAGATATCATCTCACCACCTTCTGTAAAAATAGTTGACACTACACAACATATAGCTAACCTGACGGAGCCTCTTGATTTGTGTATTGAATTACAAATCAAGAGAGATCGTGGGTATCGTATAAAATCCACAAATCACTCTCAAGATGGAAGTTATCCTATAGATGCTGTATCCATGCCTGTTCGAAATGCGAATCATAGTATTTATTCCTATGGGAATGGGAATGAAAAACAAGAGATCCTTTTTCTAGAAATATGGACAAATGGAAGTTTAACTCCAAAAGAAGCACTTTATGAGGCTTCTCGTAATTTGATTGATTTATTTATTCCTTTTCTACACGCGGAAGAGGAAAACACTAATTTGGAAGAAAATCAAAACAAATTGACTTTACCCCTTTTTACCTTTCATGATGGATTGTCTAATCTAAAGAAAAATAAAAAAGGAATTGCATTAAAATCCATTTTTATTGACCAATTAGAATTGCCTTCCAGGACCTATAATTGTCTCAAAAGGTCCAATATACATACATTATTGGACCTTTTGAGTAACAGTCAAGAAGATCTTATGAAAATCGAATATTTTAGAGCAGAAGATTTAAAACAGATATTGAGCATTCTACAAAAACGTTTTGCAATGGATTTACCTAAAAATAAGTTTTCATTTTAAATCCTTTGCAATTACTTCATCTTTTTCTTTTTTTCTTTTAGAATTTTAGAACGATTTTCTAATTATAATATAAAATAATAGAAAGATAAAAAATCGTTTTTGGGTTTTTCAGTGAATCCATATAATATATTCGATAATATATTCGTGGAATTCGTTCATAATAAAGTCCAAAATT